TAGAATGTATCTGTATATCATATGAAGTTAAGGAATGAGTATATAGCGGGTAGCGGGAATCGAACCCGCATCGTTAGCTTGGAAGGCTAGGGGTTATAGTCGACGTTGGTTAATCATTTTTAACATCTCTAATTCAAAACCGAACATGAGATTTTGGTTTCATTCGGCTCCTTTATGGAAGCTCTATGTATTCCCACCAGAGAAAAATGAGATCCATAACATCTATGTCAGCTTTTTTTACGAATGTATCTAAAGCTACTTGCTTTTTAGATGATCCCTATAGAAGAGGGGGATTCTATCAAATCTTTCTAGTCTCTAGTCTAGTTACTTCGTTCCCTATTTCTTTTCTAATGGTGGGATCCTAAGGAAAAGAATTTTGTTTCTACCGAGCTGAAACAAGAAGCCGAGGGTTCTAGTAAACTAAAACCATCATTTTCTAGCTATTTGGCTTCAATCTCTCCCTTTTTTAGCGCAAAAATTGAATATTTAGTTACGATTGAAAGTTTTGTACTATTATCCATTATCCATAGATCCTTTATTTATACTCATTCAATTGGAAGAATTGAACCAATCAAAAAAATTATGCTTCTCGACTCCATAATCCAATTTTTTATTCAAATTCTGATTGCCTTTTGGATAGAAATCGTGAGAATGTATATTCTTTCCTCAAATGTCTTATTGAGGGGTAAAGGGATTAAATCTTTTTAAGAAATAAAGTTTTTGATCAGAATATGAAATCTTAAAAAAAAAAATGAAAAGATCCCTTAACTATTTAAGTTGTTAATAGAACGAATCACACTTTTACCACTAAACTATACCCGCTACATATTTATTATTGGATATGAATGGACCTTTTGTCCAACAAAATAATTAATCTAATTAAAATTAAATAATCTAATTAAAATTAAATAATTAATAAATTAATATATTATATATTATTATTATAGTATAGTTAGTATAGTTTATTATTATAGTATAGTTAATATATTATATAATATATAATAGGATTTAGAATATGATTCTAGTATATAATAGTATCTAATATTCTATAGAAATAGAATTTCTACTATTCTATAGTATATAGAAAATAGAAATTAGAGAAATTCGATATCTAATTTAATCTAATTTCTATATAGATAATTTTTTAAAGGATTTCTAAAATAATCTATCTATTAGAATTTTTAAGAATTAGGAATGGCAATGAAATTGACTCTTATTGTTTCAATAACAATTTGGATTCGGCGGAACAAAAGAAGTACTGGCCTGGCCAGTACTTATACTTAACCAGGCCGGGGAAATGAACCTTTTGTACAAAATATAAGAAGTAAGGTATTCTTTCTATTAGAGAAATATGTTTTGAATCATTGGAGGAAAATAAAATTGTTCTCAATCTTGACTTCACGTGTTAAATCACATGATAAATTTCCAATTTGGAATGGGGAGAGATGGCTGAGTGGACTAAAGCGTCGGATTGCTAATCCGTTGTACGAATTCTTCGTACCGAGGGTTCGAATCCCTCTCTCTCCGACCCCCCTTGATCAAGAATTGGAATAAATTTCGATTATTTTCTTTTATGAATCTTTTATTCCATTTATTTCTACATTTACCTATGAAAGAAAAAAATCAAGGAAAAATGAATCTCATCTCTTTTTTTATTCTTCACGCCCAGGATTACGCCCTGGATCATTAGATAAGAATCCAAAGATGAAGAGAGAAACAAAGAATATTACTACTGTGTAAACGAATAGTTTAAGAGTAAGCATTAAAAATCTCCAAGATAAGATAATATCATTTTTTTTTTTTTAAGGAAATAGATCACCTATTTTATGACACATACTATACACACTATTTTGATATGACGCTCTAAAGATGAAAAAAAAAAGGAAGTTTTTTGAAATTTCTTTTCATGAATTTCTTTCTAATGTAATAAGATTCAGATTTTTTCGTTACCAAAAATTTCTTGCCATATCCATATCTACCATATCTATAATTAGGTAATTTTATGGGATCTTAGAAAGGAAAGGTTAGAACAAAAGAAATAAGCTGATTAGGTTTTTAAAGAAAATATAAAGATCATCGCCCCTTCCCTTATTCAAATTCAATTTCAATAGAAAATACCAGAATTTCGTTTTTTGATTTTTGAATCGAGGGTTCCTAATGTTCAGACTTATCTGAATCTTATTTATGATCTTATTGATTTTCAGAATCAAAATATCATCTTTTTTTTTTCGAAGAAATTAGGAATTGAATAGAGATTTCTTTTTTATCGAAAACTTACAGCAGCTTGCCAAACAAAGGCTAAGAGAAAAAAGAATAAAGGGATAACCGGCATAACGTCTACAATTGGATTGAAAAAGGCATAAGCCTCGGGCAATTTGGCGAAGAAAAAACTACTCGAATAAAGGGTATAATTAAGACAGATACAAATGAAACCAAAGATATTAAACATAACAAATATTCTTTTCTTGTTCTTAAAGTTAAAGATTCAAATTCAATTGAAATGAGAATAAATTATCAGATTGGATTGAGTTGTTTTTCTGAGGGAATTTTGAAAAGAAAAAGGCATATAAAAGAAATCTTTCTTTTTCTTTGACTTCTCCCCAACCAAGAATCCTTCCTTACATTCTCCAATCAAATAAGAATACAAGGAATTCTATTTTCATACAATATCTTAATTGAATTAAGAGTAATGATCAATTAATCTTTTTGATTCTATATCTATTGTGTTAAATCCTAGTGACAACATGTCCTATATTTCTTTTGGTTGGTTATTGACGAATAATCAATATTTCTCTTAGTTTTTCTTAGACCAAATCAAAATGGGGCGTGGCCAAGCGGTAAGGCAACGGGTTTTGGTCCCGTTACTCGGAGGTTCGAATCCTTCCGTCCCAGATCGTTCACATTAGAAACGAAAGATTATTTACGATTGAAATTGAATTCAACAATTTTCTGTTGAATGTTGGATACAATGTTATCCAATCTGAATTCTAAGAATCATTCTTAGAATCATATCTTTTTTTTTTTTTTTACTAATTTACTAAAGACTAAAGTATTTTATTCTGAAATATTCATTTTCATTAACGATTCTTTGTTTTATATGATGGAGATGGATGCGAAAAGATCATAATCCTCGTATTCTTATTTTCTCTTTGATCTTACCTTACACGAGACTTTTTCTACTCCATTCTCAAATTATCTCTCTGTTTTAAATTAAATGAAAATCAGATTCAATTGAATTGGAGATGATAAAAAATAAATAAATAATAATTCATAATAGTAGAATCATAAAATCCTATTTCAGAATATAGAAGAATATATTCTAAATATATTCTATAAATATATTCTATTAATACATAATTAATAATATAATTAAGAATATACATAATTAATAATACATAAAGACATAATTCTTACAATAATTCTTATCTAATTCATCTAATTCTAGAATAATTAGATAAGAATATCTATTGTATATTGTATATTTTTATATTTCTTTATTTTATATTTCTTATTAATATATATATATATATATATCTTATTAATTATTAATATATTATATTAATAATATTATATTAATAAAAAATTAGATTAATAAAAAATAAAATATTTAATATATTTTAATATATTAAATATTTTATTAATTTATATCTTATTTACTTATTTAATTTAGTTATTTAATTTAGATCTTCTTATTCTAATTCTAGAATTGTATTCTATAATTGACTAGAATTGAATATTTTTATGAATATTGAATATCAAGTTTTATTTAACTTAGTATATTATTTAGTTAAAGTGGATAAAAACTTATCTATAAGTGTAGATTTAGATTCTTATGTATCGGTTCAGCCAATGACTATTCATGATTCCATATTGAATCAATTGCATACGGTTCAAATAAAACGATAGGGATGTTATGGTAAAACTTCGTTTGAAACGATGTGGTAGAAAGCAACGTGCGACTTGAAGGACATGATTGTCTGTGGATTCTGACATCCACCATCTTCTATACGAATGAATATGCTCTTGTCTCGACATAGTTTGTTCTGCTAGGAACCTGATTTAATTTGTCTTGGGTTGCTAAATAAAGATACTCATGGTATCTAAAGGTATAGCATATGATGGAGCTCGAGCAAAAATGATTGATTCAGTTATCGGGGGAATAATCTAGGGTTAGTGACAATCAATAAGTTAGACCAACTTTGTAAATAGATCATCAATGTCTAAATATATAAATATAGATAAATGGAGAGGTTTAAAATTGAACGAGTTTGAAATGAAAAAAGATCAAATTTGTCGAAAAAGAAAAACTGTTTCGATCAAGAGTGTATCACAAAGGAATCAATCTTTCATATGATTTTTCCCTTTTCCATAGAAAAAAAAAAAACAAAAGGTATGTTGCTGCCTTTTTGAAAAGGATCACCGAAGTAATGTCTAAACCCAATGATTTCACAAAGCGCAAAGCAAAGACAACAAATTCCGAAACAAGGAAACACTATTTTAACTTGTCTCAATAATTGGATCAGAATCAGAATAAGTAAAACAAAGAGATCTGAAAGTAGACAAAAAAGAGGTTAGAGACAGCTCAAGAAATTCTAAAGATTTCCTTTCGAACTCTTTTCAAACTATCCAACTTGAGTTAGGAGTCTAAATGAAATTTCTTTTTCTGTAAAGAAGGAAAAAAGGCTCAAATTATAGTCTAATTCTTTATGGATCCATTTCTCTTTTTAGAATTCTAGAAATGAGAATCATTTTTTCTTGAGCCGTATGAGGAGAAAACTTCCTATACGTTTCTAGGGGGGCATTTTTTATCTACATCTATCCCAATGAGCCATCTATCAAATCGTTGCAATGGATGTTCGATCCCGAAGAGAAGGAAGAGATCTTCGAAAAGTGGGTTTTTATGATCCGATAAAGAATCAAACTTATTCAAATGTTCCTGCTATTTTATATTTCCTTGAAAAAGGTGCTCAACCCACAGGAACTGTTTATAATATTTTAAGCAAGGAAGAATTCTTTAAACAATTTCGAATTTCTTTTGATAAAAAGAGAAAAGAAAAACAAGAATCATGAATAAAAAAAGGATAGAGTAATTAGTACCTATCTTTGTGTAATTCTTTATTAAAAGCTTTATTCAAAGTTTCTTCTTTTCTTGTTCTATTCATATTTATTTTTCTTATTCATATTTTTTTCTTGTTTCTTTTTGTGGAACCCCCCAATAAGGGGGGTAATCTTTCTTCTTGTATTTGTATTGTATCTTTCTTTTTTTGATTCCGCTATTTTTTATATCTATACCTTTTTTCCTTATTCCTTCTTTTTTTTCCATTTTATTCTTTATGTTGTGCTAATCCAAAACAAATTTCCATAGAATTTCTTGAAATTTGTTTTCTAAAAAAAAGTCCATTCATATTGACAATGACGTATCAAACAAATAGAATTTGATCATATATAAATAGATCTTTTTATCCCATTCCCTATTGGCTCTTTCCTTCACTTTATGAAAAAGGGATGAGTTTGCTGGATTTATTTTTTTTTTTTTTATTTTGATCATATCTACACTTCATATTGATCCGGGTTGCTAACTCAACGGTAGAGTACTCGGCTTTTAATTGCGACTATGATCTTTTACACATTTGGATGAAGAAATTCGTCTAGACTATTGGTAGAGTTTATAAGACCGCGACTGATCCTGAAAGGTAATGAATGGAAAAAAAAGCATGTCGTAAAAAGAATAGAAAAATTTAAAAAAGAATAATCTAATCATAGAAAAAGAATAAAGAAGATTTCTAGTACTCATAATAGAAATAGAACGAGAATTTTTCTTTTTAGAACATTCAGTAAAGTATTTCGGGTCTAGTGAATAAATGGATAGAGCCTTATGGTTCCAATTCGAGTAAGACAAAAAAGCAACGAGCTTCCCTTCTTAATTTGAATGATTACCCGATCAAATTACTAATTATACGTTAAAAATAGATTAGTGCCTGATGTGGGAAAAGGTTCTCTTGTGAGACCATTAATTCTTTTTTTTTAATCCTAATTATTCTTTATTGTGGATTGGAGACGGATGTGTAGAAGAAATAGTATAGTGATAAAAAAGGATTATTTCCAAAGTCAAAAGAGCAATTGGGTTGCGAAAATAAAAGATTTTTACTCCCTTTTCTTAATTGTTATTTTATTTATTTCTTTTCTTGGTATTCTAGTTATATTAACAAGGAAAAGAAAACCAAATTAGATAGTAAAGAATTAGATAGAAAGGAAAAAGATCTGTAGATCGGGCTTCTATGTCTCCGAGGTATATATTCTTTATTTGTTCTTACTTTTCTTTCTATAATCTTTTATTAAATTAGAATTGATTATCGTTATGATTTTGAATAACAGTACAATAGAAAATAAAATTATATATTCTTTTTTACTCAAATTTTTTATTCAAAAAGAATTATTTAAAGGAAAAGTATAGACAGTGCATAGTATATGAATACTATACTCTATTCTAATTCTATTAGTATTATTCTAGTTTCTTTTAGTTAGAAGTTAGACTAATAGTATTTGAGTCTAAGAGAAATCTAAGAGAAACAAGATACTATATACAACAGAATACAACATACACATACGCCGTTCTGACCATATTGCACTATGTATCATTTCATAGAACAAGAAGTGCCTCCTTTTTTTGATTACAGTAGAAATGGATTTAAATGGCAGAATTACAAGGATATTTAGATTGAAAAAAGAGAGATTTTGGCAACAAAACTTCCTATATCCGCTACTCCTTCAGGAGTATATTTACTCACTTGCTCATTCTCATAGCTTGAATAGTTTGATTTTTTATGAACCTGTGGAAATTCTTGGTTATGACAATAAATCTAGTTTAGTACTTGTGAAACGTTTAATTACTCGAATGTATCAACAGAAATATTTGATTTCTTCGGTGAATGATTCTAATCAAAATGGATTTTCGGGGTACAAGAATTCTTTTTCTTCTCTTTTTTATTCTCAAATGGTATCAGAAGGTTTTGGAGTCATTCTGGAAATTCCATTTTCATCGCGATTAGTATCTTCCCTTGAAGAAAAAAGAATACCAAAATCTCAGAATTTACGATCTATTCATTCAATATTTCCCTTTTTAGAGGATAAATTATCACATTTAAATTATGTGTCGGATCTACTAATACCCCATCCCATCCATCTGGAAATCTTGATTCAAATCCTTCAATGCTGGATCAAAGATATTCCTTCTTTGCATTTATTGCGATTGATTTTCTACGAAAATCCTAATTTGAATAGTCTCATTACTTCAAAGAAATTTTTTTATGTCTTTTCAAAAAGAAAGAAAAGATTCTTTTGGTTTCTACATAATTCTTATTTATATGAATACGAATATATATTCCTGTTTCTTCGTAAAAAGTCTTCTTATTTACGATTAATATCTTCTGGAGTCTTTCTTGAACGAACACATTTTTATGGAAAAATAGAATATCTTAGAGTCATGTGTTGTAATTATTT